CACTAGGAACGAAAAAAGTCACAATTTGTCTCCCCTGCCGGGCGTGTGTGCCTACCAACTCAACAAGTAGTTTTAGTCCTTGAAAGGATTTCGGTGAAAAATGAAGAAGGACAAACAAGCAAGAAAAAATTCGAGACGAAACTGCTGGTGGGTAATCTAAACAAATGATGAGGGATTCTTCGAGAAGTTAACAATTAGTCCTCATATTGAATAATTATGAATTATTCAAGGAATAATGGATTTGAAACATACACGAGGAAGGTTCTGGGAGCAATATCAGTCGTGAATCTCTTATGAACCAAGAGCCGTGTGAAGTAAGAATTTCATGCACGGTTCTGAATGAGCGGAAAGATAGAAAATCTCCTTTTCGACTCTGACTCTCCTACACCAGTCGTTGCTTTTTTCTCCGTTACCTCTAAAGTAGCAGCTCCAGCTTTATTTACGCGACTCTTCGGTCTAATTTTCCCACATTTCTCTAATGAGTGGCATATGGTGGTAGGATTATTGGCTACTTCTAGCATGATATTAGGAAATCTAATTGCCGTTACTCAAATAAGCATGAAACGTATGCTAGCTTATCCCTCCATAAGCCAAATTGGATATATTATGATTGGAATACTTGCTGCAGACCCGGAGAACGGTTATGCAAGTATGATAACTTATACGTTTATTTATATACTCATGAATCTGGGAACTTTTGCTCGTATCACCCCATTTGGTTTACGAACCGGAACTGATAATATTAGGGATTACGCGGGATTATACATGAAGGATCCTGTTCTAACATTCTCTCCGGTTTTACGTTCACCATCCCTAGGGGGTATCCCTCCACCATCCGGTTTTTTCGGTAAACTCTATCTCTTCCGGCATGGATGGAAAGCTGGTTCGTACCCATCAGTTCTGGTAGCGCTCGTCACAAGTGTCATCTCTATCTACTACTATCTCAAAATAATTAAATTAATGTTCACTGGGAAGAATGGGAGGAGCGATGCATCCACAACTTATATACAAAATTCATTAGTTTCTCCATCAATTTCAAAAAGTTCTATTGAAATAGCTATGATCATTCGTGCACTAGCATCAATCCTATCGGGTATATTAATAGATCCCATTATCGGGATCACACGGAATACTTTATTCTAGACTCACTTCAAATTAAATTGTGACGCGAACTTTTTTTTTTCGAATGATTTCTATTAAAAGCCGGTTCTGCTTCTGCTGCCCCAACTAGTCTGTCTCTACAACTTACGAAATAGTTATATCTTCTTCGGTAATTGATCCTGACATTTTCCTATCTAGCTTGTATTTGTCTTTTCACACCCGGAATCACTTGCTAGGAAAATGATCACCCGTCTATTCCGGAGGAGATATAAGTATTTCCACGCGATGCACAGCTGGGGTTGGGCAGTGACAACCCATGCTGCTACATCCAAGTATTTAGGCGGAAGGAGAATGCCTCTCTTCCTTGTATCTTCATATGGTATTATTTGATTGATACCGAAGAAAATATTTGCTTGCGAGACAGGCGTGGGC